ATTCTCAAATCAGACTTTGGTAAATCCTTTTTTTCATCTCCTGCTGATTCAGAGGTACCGTCTCTTGGATCCATTGTATAGTTTAATGGTAAAGTTTGATTACCATTAACCCCCAGAAAAGTGAACGAGTTTTTCGGTTTGATTCATATCCTATTCATCTTCTAAAGGTGTCCCTCGGCTGATTTATATTTTATATTAAGTTAAGGTGGCCTTAGGCCTTATTCCCTATTGTATTTGTATTGTGTAGTGCTTTTTAATTGGCCGGCCCTCAGCAACTATTATTTCTAGTTTATTTATGAATAAAGGTGGCCATAGGCCCCTATGGTCCATTGGTGCCCCTATGGTCCAGTGGTTACGACCTCTCTCTTTCACGGAGAAAACGAGGGTTCAAGTCCCTCTAGGGGTATACCAAGACCATAGGAGTAGGATTTTATCAAAAGTGAAATGGATTTGTCAACTCCTCAGTCTATCCGTGGCAGTTTGATTTTATATATTTTATCAAAAGTGAAATGGATTTGTCCGCCTGGGAGACGAAAGAAAGTTGATTATGGAACGTCTAATTAGGCGTTGGGTCGATGCCCGAGTGGTTAATGGGGACGGACTGTAAATTCGTTGACAATATGTCTACGCTGGTTCAAATCCAGCTCGGCCCAACAATTCGCCAATCTACTATCAGATGGTAGAACCCTCTTGTTCTTAAGAAATACCTGATAAGAGAGAAGAAAAAAGAATCCAAATTTTCTGCTAGATCTCTTCTTATTTCCCTGGGATTGTAGTTCAATAGGCAAGAGCACCGCCCTGTCAAGGCGGACGTTGCGGGTTCGAGCCCCGTCAGTCCCGACGGATCCAATAAGTACATCAATTAACCTCTCCGTTTTATGTGAAATGAAAGAAGGGACAGAGAGCATAATTTAATTCCGAAGGGGTTTCCCCTCTTTTTTTCAGGATTCTAAGAAAGAACAAACCCTAAACTAAAATGAAAATAATTAAAATAGTGAAGTTGATATAATATTCCATCTTTTCTCCCGCGACTCATCTTTCTCATACTTCTTTGTCTTCCAAAGAAAATGGGATCATTCAAATTTACAACCTAATTCCTCTTTTTTCCACTTCGCTTGTATTGTTTGTTGGGGTTTTGTAGTTAAGTTAATGGAAACGGACGAGGATACTTCATTTGATGGTTCTACACGGAACACCTAAGGTAAGTTATAGAAAAGAAAGAACAGAAAAGAAGGATAAATAAAGGAATTTTTGATTGGTCCGGGAATCCCATCTTGGATTCGGTATGGATAAAAGATCTTCGTATGTTATACTATTCAATTCTCGACGACGAATTAATTTAATAGCTCAGATATTGTTATTCATGATATTGATCCGATTCAAGATCATCGATAGGTAATGCATTCATTGAATTGACAGGTGAAAGATTTATCATCTCTATGGGATTAAATCCCGAGTTATTGTGAAATAAAAAAACGATGAGATTGAGATTATGGAAGTAAATATTCTTGCATTTATTGCTACTGCACTGTTCATTTTAGTTCCTACTGCTTTTCTACTTATCATTTACGTAAAAACAGTCAGTCAAAATAATTAATTACTTGAAATGAAACTTGACTTCTGAGTTCTTATCAATAGTTGAAGAAATCAAATCAAAAGGATTCTTTTTTTGCGTCTTAAATGAAATCAACGGACTATAATGGGCGGTATTCTATGAGATCCGAGAGTATGGTAAGAAAGAAATTTCTTTCTTACCATACTCTCTATTACTGTTATAGTAGTGTATAAAGTTGTACTTGACTTTCTAATAAAGTTGGTATACTCTATTAGCTTCTATCTATATATATCTACAATATATGTAGTGATTAATCCATATATGGAATTAACGTAGGACCCAATTCTCTTTCTTTCTGAAATAATTGTTTTACTGTTATACAATACATTTCTCCACTAGAATCCAATGGAATTTCGAAATGAATATATTTTGATTTGAAAATTATTTCAATTCAAATAAAAAATGCGTTGCAGAACGATCTATAAAACAATTGATACCGTTTCATTCCTCAACTAAATTAGTAGTGCTTCTAAAGTCCACTTCTTCCCCATACTACGAGTGAAAGGGAAAATGTAAAGACTACCATTAAAGCAGCCCAAGCGAGACTTACTATATCCATGTCAATTATGTCCCTTATCTTTATGATAGAAATATTCCATTATTGTATTGCTCACTAATAATAGTAGAATCCATGGTCCAGAGTCAAAAAGGGATTCTGGCCCAACACTATTAATGAACCAATCAAATAAATCCATTTCTAAAAAATTACTATATGATTTCTAATCGGGAAAGACTAAACACAAGTAAAATACACAATGATGCTACAAAGGAATGTTACTAATGGAACATATAGTAAAAAAAAAAGAGGGCCCATTCTTTGTTGCCCTTTAACTTCAAAGATCAATTGCTATCTATTACATACTTTTATTTCCTATTTGATCTAATCCGTACCCTTTCCCGATTGTCTCTCTGAAGCAGTTGGGGGATAGTATAATATACTCTTGACGAGGGGTTTCAAAAAAAATAATAAAATTTTTTCACTTTTTCTATAAAAAAAGTAAATTATCCATCCAATCTCAATATAATAGTGATTTAATGCCTGAACACTCAGAGATTCTCGCGAGTCTATAATATGTAGATTACATAAAGGACTTTCCACAACTAGTTAGCCGCCGCCGGCTATGCCAATGAAATTCAAGACCCAATCAGTAGATATTACATTAGCAGTAGAAGGGAATCGGGAAGTCTTGCTTCGACCATTATAATATAATCTTTCTTTGAATTTTAGATTGAAAGATTTCCAATCTTTTACAAAATCCCCAGAATAGATGTTTAGAATCAACCAAGTATCAACAATCCCCTTATTCTGTTCTACTGGGGAAATTTTGGGTGATTTATATCAGCAGATAAGAGATTTTGATTTGTTTGTTGATGAGGCGGCACCCGGATTTGAACTGGGGAAAAAGGATTTGCAGTCCCCCGCCTTACCACTCGGCCATGCCGCCAAAACGATACACAATAGGATAAAATTTTCTGGGTTTGGATTACTAAACTTTAGTTTATTGTACTTGCATCCCTTTTTTAATTTAATCCTTTTGCTAAATTTATAAAAATTCTAAAAGAAACCCCTTTCCCCTTTTGATTGTAGTTGATCCACCCCTTCGAATGCCGAAAAACTTCCCCTCACTTTTCTATTGAACAATCAAATTTATATTTTCATTCAAAAAAGCCAAAATTTATGACAAATGGGAACCCTTAACTATTCGTTGACTGAGAATTCCTGAATGATTCTTGGATTTGAATCTAAAATTGGGTTTGCCGAATGACATAAGAAACTACAAAACATACTTAATTGATTCTTTTGAATCAAAAATCCTTCTCAATTTCTATTATAACAAAAATGATAAGTATATGTAAACCCCACAATGGAAATTCTTACACAGATACCAAATTGGGTATCTTATTTAGAGTATGTTTCCTATACCTATAAATAAAGGGAATTCGTTGGAACAAAAAAAAGGCCCGGCTGGGTATTTACCGGGCCAGGCCCAAAAGGCACTTCGAACAAAATAAAAGCAAGAAGGTCTTCTTTATTTATCTTTCTATTTGGATCTTTCGAGCATCTAAATGGAATTCCTAATTATATATTATATAATAACGATAAAGAATGTGAAAGAAATACTTTCTTTAATCCTTACTTGATGTGTAATGTAACATAGTAATTATCTTTTTCAATTGGGAGAGATGGCTGAGTGGACGAAAGCGGCGGATTGCTAATCCGTTGTACGAGTTATTCGTACCGAGGGTTCGAATCCCTCTCTTTCCGTTTCCGTTGATGACTTTCTATTTTTTTCTTTCAAATTTCGCAAACCCCTTTTGATTTTTTTCCTAGTTAAACGTATGGAATATAGAAAATAAAATCTTAAGAAAATTGGAAAATCAAGCAAGAAAAACGAAATTTTTATTCTTCACGTCCAGGATTACGTCCTGGATCATTGGATAGGAATCCAAAGATGAAGAGAGAAACAAAGAATATTACTACTGTGTAAACGAAAAGTTTGAGAGTAAGCATTACACAACCTCCAAGATCATTTTTTGAAAAAGAAAAACGAGAAAAGATAATAGATCCTCCATTTTTATATCACATATCCTATTTTGACACCAAGAAATGAATTCTAGAAATAGAAAAGAATATTCAGAAATTCAAATGAAGTTGAAATTTGTAATAAGAGTCTTTGATTACCACAAATCACTTTCATACCCACAATTAGATATTCTAAGGGACCCTAACCTAATAAGGCCTTTCGCCGGAAAAAGGATTAGAATCGGGAAATAGGGCGAGCGGAATTTCTCGCGGCTATCCAAGAATTTCAATGTTTGAATTGAAGATTCATACTCCCAGACTTTTTTGATCTTATCAATTGTTATAATTTTTCTCGAATAAATCATGAATTTTCTAGGATAGTATTCAAGATCTTATCGAAAACTTACAGCAGCTTGCCAAACAAAGGCTAAAAGAAAAAAGAACAGAGGTATGACTGGCATAACATCTACGATTGGATTCAAAAAAGCATAGGCTTCGGGCAATTTGGCGAAGAAAAGACTACTCGGATAAAGGGTAGAATTAAGACAGATCAAACTAAAGATATTAAGCATAACAGACATTTTGTTCGTCGAGATAATTGCATTTTGATTGAGTTATTGATATAAGGAAAAATGAAGAAAGTAAGGTAGACAAAAAAATCTTTCTTTTTCCGCTCAATCAAAAATCCTCCAATCCTCAAAGGAGAATAGAAGAAATCATACTTTCATACAATATCTTAATTGAATTATATGTAATGATCAATAAATTCAGTTGAATTCTAGATATACACATGTCAAAATCCTAGCACGAATCTATAATATATTCTATAAAGAAGAAAGATTTTCTCTAGTCTATAGATAGTTGGACTGGAATTGACGAACACTTAATACCAATATTATTCTTTATTAGTATTAGTGTCGAATAAAAATAGAAATGGGGCGTAGCCAAGTGGTAAGGCAACGGGTTTTGGTCCCGCTATTCGGAGGTTCGAATCCTTCCGTCCCAGAGCATATCCATTGTATCCGAATACATCTTTTTTGTTCAACAAGGTTCTGTTTCAAGGTCTAATATTGTATAGAATATTATTCTTCTTTCTTTTTTTATTTTGAATGATTCTTTTCGGAATCATATCTCATTTTTTCACAAACTGAACTAAATTGAGTTCAAATGATATGCAAATGTAACTGAATCCTTTTGTGATCCAGATAAAGATAAGATGGGACATATATCACAGTTGCAGAAAGATTACTTAACCTCAGGTTAAACAAAATATGAAAATACATATAAAACCAGGAAGTGCTTAGCCTATAGGTATGTATTGTTATCCTATATTCAGTGACAATAGTCTTTCTATTTTTGTGAAAAATAATTTACATCCCTAAAATATTCAAATTTAAATATTTAACAATGATATTTCTTTTTATTGTTCGATCTATTTAGCTTATTTGCTTTAAATCATTGACAATTCTATTCGAAAAGAAACAGAAATATTTATTTATTATGATAATCAAATGTAGTCTTTACTGTAAAAAGTAAAACTTGACTCAAATAATGATGTCGAAGTAGGAAACTTTTTCAATTATCAAGATTTGTAATGATTCCTTATGGGTTGAATCTTTAGGAAGTTGGAAATGGGTCAGTCTATCTTATTGAGTCATTTGAACAGGCAGAGTCAAATAGAATTTCTTTATGCATGTTATTTCTGTTAGTTATGTTATTTCTATATTTTGATTTCTGGATATTTCTGTTAGATATTTTTTTGAGATAGAGATTTATAGAAAAAAGTTGCGTTCATACAAAAAAAGCCCAGGTCTTGCTAAGATTTATTCATAAAAATCTTTATTATCTATGTAGCTAAGAAAAAATATAAATGACTATGTCTCTGTACCGACTGAACCAATGACTATTCATGATTCCATAATTGAATCAATTCCATACTGGTTCCAAATTAGAGGAATGTTATGGTAAAACTTCGTTTAAAACGATGTGGTAGAAAGCAACGTGCGACTTGAAGGACACGATCCGGTGTGGATTCTTATTCTTACATCCACCATTTTCTTTTATATAGGAATGAAGGTGCTCTTGGCTCGACGTCGCTTGTTCTATTCTACTAGAACCCTTCTTTTTTTATTGGGTTGTAATGTAAATAGTTCATGATGGAGCTCGAGTAGAAAGTATTTATTAATTTCTCAGGGGCAACGATCTAGGGTTAATGCCAATCAATAAATTGGAACAACTTCGTAAGTATATCTTCGATATAGAAATCGAAAGAATCCGATTCGAGCAAATTTTCAATTCAAAAAAATTGTTGGAATCGCAAAAACTTTTTCGATCCACAGTGTATCGCGCACGAATCAACCGTCGGTATGATTCTTTGATAGAAAGAAATCACAAAAGGGGTATGTTGCTACCATTTTGAAAGGATTAAGAAGCACCGAAGTAATGTCTAAACCCAATGATTTAAAACAAAGATAAAGGATCCCAGAACAAGGAAACACCGCTTCAATTGTCTCACAGATCCGAATAAAGAATCCAAATAGATTTTCAACGAGACAAAAAAGGGGGGTTAAAGACCACTCAATAAAAAAATATCTTAATTTTCTTTAATATATTTGAGAATTATTGAACTTGAGTTATGAGTACAAATGATTTTTTAGTTTTCAGGAAGGAAGCTAAATAAAAATGACTATGAGTTAAATTTTAGGCTAATTTCTTTTACGGATTCCTTTACTATTTATTATAATTTTATCCATAGACAAAACTTCGAATCATTTTTTCTCGAGCCGTACGAGGAGAAAACTTCCTATACGGTTCTAGGGGGGGGGTTCTTTTTCATCTACATCTATCCCGATGAGCCGTCTATCGAATCGTTGCAATTGATGTTCGATCCCGAAGAGAAGGAAGAGATCTTCGGAAAGTGGGTTTTTATGATCCGATCAAGAATCAAACTTATTTAAACGTTCCCGCTATTCTCTATTTCCTTGAAAAAGGCGCTCAGCCTACAGGAACTGTTCAGGATATTTTAAAAAAGGCAGAGGTTTTTAAGGAACTTTGCTCTAATCAAACGAAATTCAATTAAATTAAGGAAATAAAAACCAATTCAATATTCAATATTAAATTAAGGAAATAAAAACTAAGGGTAGGATAGTGATTTCTATATCATTTTGGATATCTTTTCTATACTATGTTTTTTTATTTCCTTCTTTTCTTGCTCTATTAGTATCTATTATCTATTTCTCATTGCTTTTATAGAATCTTTTTCTAATGAAAACCTTATTTGATTGATCCTCACAAAATTGAAAATTCTGGCATTACCTGCAATCGGGTGGTTTTCATTTGAATTCTAATACCAAGTAAGAAA